GCTTCTTTCGGAGTTAAACTACCGTTTGTCCAGATTTCGAGAAAAAGTATCTCTTGTTTTTCATTTCCATTTCCATAAGAATGAATACTATGATTCACGTTTCGAACAGGCATGAATAGGGCATCTATAGGATAATTTCCGTCTTGAGAGTTATTTGACGCTTTTATATGATACCCGCGATTTTTTTCGAGTTGTAATCTAATACACAAATCAATGGGTTCTGTCAAGCTAGCTATATGTTGCGTATTGTCAACTATTTCTACATAGGGTGGCAAGATGATATCTTGAGCAGTTACACATCTGGGGCCCCTAACACAAATAGATGCCTCACAAGTTCCATATAAATTACTTCTCAATACTATTTCTTTCAAATTCATTAAAATTTCGTGTACTGATTCTTGAATACCTACTATGGTAGAGTATTCGTGTCGTAGTTTATCAATTTTTGCACGTGTTATACATGTTCCTTCTATTTCGCCAAGTAACACTCTTCGCATCGCAATGCCTATTGTATCTGCTTGACCTTTCATAAGTGGAGAGAGAATAAAGCGTCCATAATAAAGACATTTACTATCCGTTCTTGATTCAATACACTTCCACTGTAGTGTCCGAGTAGATACTCTTATTTTCTCTCGAACCATAGTAATATTTTAAAAATTTGATCATATCTTTGAATCATCTATTTCTCTTGAAATCCTTTCAATTCTTATTTCTACACGCGTCGTTTTTTGGGAGGTCTGCAGCCATTATGTGGCATAGGAGTTACGTCTCGTACGAAACTTAATAGTATACCGCTTCTACGAATAGCCCGTAAGGCTGCATCCCTTCCGAGACCAGGACCCTTTATCATGACTTCTGCCCGTTGCATACCTTGTTCCATCACCGTACGAATAGCATTTCCTACCGCCGTTTGAGCCGCAAATGGTGTACCTCTTTTTGTACCCCTGAATCCACAAGTACCGGCAGAAGCCCAAGAAACCACTCGACCTCGTACATCTGTAATAGTCACAATGGTATTATTGAAACTTGCTTGAACATGAATAACACCTTTTGGTATTTTACGTGCACTTTTACGCGAATTAATACGTCCATTTCTACGTGAACCAATTTTGGGTATAGGTTTTGCCATATTTTATCATCTCATAAATATGAGTCAAAGATATATGGATATATCCATTTCATGTCAAAACAAATACTTCATTTTTTTTTTACACCAATCAAATCTTTTAGCAATTTTCTAAAAAAATTGCTTTTCGTTTTTACTTTTTTACTATAGTAATATAGTAGAATGATTATCCTTGTCGTTGTTTATGTTTTGGGTTAGAACAAATTACGATAATTCGTCCCCGTCTGCGAATCAGTCGACATTTTTCACAAATTGGACGAACAGAAGCCCTTATTTTCATATTTGTTATTCCTTAGTTTAAATTTTGAATCTATTTCTTGGAAGAAAATAAGTTTCTTGATATTTTGAATCTCTAATTGTATTCTTGTAGAAAGGAGTGTTGAAGTTGAAAAACTGCTTAATCGTTCAAATCCTTGTTGCGGAGTCGATAAATAATACGACCTCTTGTTGAATCATAACGGCTTACTTCAATTTTTACTCTATCTCCCGGTAGGATTCGTATAGAACTACGTCGTATCCTTCCTGAAACATAACCTAGAATCAGATCTTCATTATCTAAACGAACCCAAAACATACCATTTGGCAGTGATTCAGTAATCAAACCTTCATGAATCCATTTTTGTTCTTTCATTCCAGGCAAAACCCCCTTAAAGTATCAACTAATAGAGGAGTGATATTAGACAAGCCGTCTTTTCTTTTTTTTTGTTCACAAATAGGAAATTTTGGATCCAATTCGAGTATTCTAGGGATTACCATATATAACATAAAATTTCTCCGCCAATTCCTTCTAGTCGAGCCTCCCGATCTGTCATTATACCTCGCGAGGTAGAAAGAATTACAATCCCCATTCCACCTAGAATTCTGGGAATTCGTTGAGAGTTAGAATAGATTCGTAAACCAGGTCGACTGACCCTTTTTAAATAGAAAGTATTTTTATAAGGCCCTTTCTTATTTCTTTTATGTCGTAGAGTTAAAACCAAAAAATTGTTGTTTCTTTCTTGATGTTTTCTTGCATTTGCGATAAAGCCTTCTCGTAAAAGTATTTTAACAATGTTTTCGGTGATGTTAGTAGATACTATTCGAAGTGTTCCTTTTCTATTCATCTCCGCATTTCGTATAGAAGTTATTATATCAGCAATAGTGTCCCTACCCATGATGAACTAAACTCAGTGGTGCTCCCACAATTTGATCTAATCAACGTGTTTTTTTTTATTTTATTATTAATTAAATAAAAATAAATGATAAAAAAAAAATGAAAGGTATATACGTGATATACAATCTACGAGTTCATTTAAATACCCTGCATTTCATTTTATAATACCTCAGGAGCTAATGAAACTATTTTACTAAATTTTTGTCTCAATTCCCGGGCAATCGCACCAAAAATGCGAGTTCCTTTTGGATTTCCTTCTTGATCAATGATAACTGCAGCATTGTCATCATATCGTATTATCATACCATTGTCGCGTTTGAGTTCTTTACAGGTACGTACAATAACAGCTCGGATCACTTCCGACCTTTCTAAGGGCATATTGGGTATTGCTTCTTTGATCACAGCAACAATAACGTCACCAATACGAGCATATTGACGATTGCTAGCTCCTATGATTCGAATACACATCAATTCTCTAGCCCCGCTATTGTCTGCTACATTCAAATGGGTCTGAGGTTGAATCATATTTTTTTTATCTGGTTTTTCAATGCAAAAATAAATGCAATAAGGTGAAAAAGAAAAAGAAATATTGTTTGTCCAAAAAAAACTTCCAGTTGTTGTTATGAAAAAGATCTATTTCTTTTATTTTTACATTTTCTTCTTATCCTGAAATAATGAATTGAGTTCGTATAGGCATTTTCGATGCTGCTATTGCAAGAGCTCTTCGGGCTATATTTTCTGTTACTCCGCTTATTTCATAAAGTATTCGATCTGGTTTGACAACAGCTACCCAATACTCAGGAGATCCTTTTCCTGAACCCATACGGGTTTCCGCGGGTCTTACCGTAATTGGTTTGTCAGGAAATATACGTACCCATATTTTTCCACCGCGACGGGCATTTCGTGTCATTGCTCGCCGCCCCGCTTCTATTTGTCTTGACGTGATCCAAGCGGGTTCAAGTGCCTGAAGAGCATACCTTCCGAAACAAATACAATTACCTCGATAAGATATTCCCTTCATTCTGCCTCTGTGTTGTTTACGAAATCTAGTTCTTTTTGGGTTATAGTTGATGGTTCTTTTGTAATTCCATCTCTACTACAGAATCGGACATGAGAATTTCTTCTCATCCGGCTCCTCGCGAATGAAAAAATTAAAATTTCATTCCAACTTAATTTTTGATTTGTATAATTACGATATACGTGTAATAATATACTGAATCAAAAAATTATTTCGGATTCATCTAGTTTACTAGATATTTTTGATTTGGATATATAACTCAATATTAAATATCTATTTTCTTTTTTACTAGAAATTGTAGTTGTACCCTTTTTGTTTTATTTTTTTTATTGTTATTATCTTAAATTCATTTTTATATCTTTTTTTTTTTATTTTTATACGAATTTTCGCGGGCGAATATTTACTCTTTCAATATCTATTTCAATTGTAGGATTAGTTTATCCTTTTTCATAAGATATGAATTGATCTCGGGTTCGGTTCGGTCCGCCATCCTTTCCAATGAATCATCAGGATTCATTTTCAATTGAATCTTATGTATTCACGGGTTCCATCGTTCCCATCGTATCTTTATTAATGTAATGTTTAGGTATGAATTCTACAACGGAGCTCTTAAGGAAATTTTGTCTTGAGACAAACCCCTTAGTCGTTATTGTCTCGAAGCTCTTTTTTTTCTTTGAACAGATTCATATAATTTTGTGTGAATCTGTATTAATGCTTTATTACATTTAATTTTGTGTGAATTTGTATTAATGCTTTATTACATTTTTTTTTATAATATAAAATGGTTAAAACAAAGACCTTACATATTAGAATCCTAGATCTTTATCTATTATATTCTTTTTTTCTTTCTCTCACCTTTCCATTTATCTGTATCCTTTATTTATTTTTTTGATAAGAAATCTAAATAATTTTTTAGGCCAAAATAATTTTCAGTTGCTACAATGATAGGACTAAAATAGCATATCTTGACTGCTTTTTTGGATTCAGCTAATGTGATGCGATGAGTTGGTTATTAGTTTTATAGTTATTCGTTTCTATTTACTACTATGTGTTGTTTCTTTTTTTTTAGTCTTTATTTTAACAAAAACCAACGAGTCACACACTAAGCATAGCAATTTTATCAAAAGGTCAATTGAATTTTTATTAAATCTTATGGGATTAAAAATGAGAATTGATTAGATGGAAAAGGTTTTTATTCCATGGGTTAAATCGAAACAGAAAGATAAGTCAAGGATTATTATTCCTCTTCTATAAATATCCAAATTTTGATACCCAATACTCCATAAATAGTTCGAACAGTAGAGGCACAATAATCAATTTTCGCTCGAATGGTTTGTAGGGGAACTCTACCTTCTCTTGTCCATTCGATACGTGCAATTTCTTTTCCATCGATACGACCTGCAATTTGAATTTGAATTCCTTTTGTATCAGCTTGTTCAGTTAATTCGATAGCCTTTTTCATTGCTTTTCGAAATGATACCCTATTCTTTAGTTGACCGGCTATAAATTCGGCAAGAATATTAGGGTGTCCATAAGGTTTTTCAATTCTTGTAATCGCAATATTGAGTTTTCGGTTTACACAATTCAATTCTTGTTGTACATTTATTTTTAAGTCTTCAACCCCTTGGGGTCTATTTTCTATTAATAACTTTGGGAATCCCATATGGATTATTACTTGTATCAGATCAATTCTTTTTTGAATT